TTTCCCCTCCTCTTTTGTTTGTCCACCACTTTTTATAGTATACGTAATTATTAATTATTGTAATAGAATTTATAAATAATATAATAATTAATAAAATACGCAATAACTCCAAAAAACGTTCTGATACATCTGTAAAAAACAGAAACTAACATTAGGAATGTTTGACGAACAGTATAAAGAATCATTATTATTTCGACACAAGAAAAGGATTTTTCACACCCCTTTTCTTGTGTCGAAGACTAGGAAGACGAATAAACCCTCCCAGAAATATTTGCTCCCTTCATTTATATTTATCCGTTCTATTTCCCGTTTACTTTTGGATAGGATCTAGCCAAAGTGAAATGTATTAGAATGAAATGCATTTTTTACATTTCAATCTGACAATAGCAACATAGCCCCAATTTTGAAAAAAAAAAAAGAAGGGGTCAAGTCAAATAGTCTTTCTATATACTATGTCTAGGAATGTCGTACAAGGAATTCCCGGCATCTCATAGAAAAAGAGTCTAAAAGAACAAAATTCTTTTTCTAATTTCATTTTTTATCATAGATAATTGCTAATACTTGATGTCGATAAATACGCCAGTCTAGAAATTCATTTCGGACAATTGAACCTTCTCGAACTGTTTCTTTTTAAGAACCAAAAAGATTTGTGCCAAAATCACAGATGCGAAAAAGAACAAAAGACCTTGTACACGTAATGGATCTTGAAGTACTATTTCTGCATCTCCCTGACCAAATCCGCCCACATTAGGATTACTTGTCAACGGTTGATCCAATTTGATAGATTCACCTTCTGAAACAAGAAGTTCTGGCCCCGGAGGGATAATATCAACTACTTGACGTCCATCGGATGCATCCGCTATGGTTATTTCGTATCCCCCCTTTTCTTTTCGTAGGATTTTGCTTACTATACCTGATGCTGTAGCATTATAAACTGTATTGTTACTCTTGCTCCCATCAGGATAAATTTGGCCCCTTCCTCTGTTTCCGCCTACGTATATAGGATATTTTAAGAAGTGAATGTCTTTCTTAGTAGCGGGGTCGGGGGAAAGAATAGGAAAGGTGATTTCACTATATTTCTGACCAGGAACAGGGCCTATGACAAGAATATTTTTTTGGTTGGGGCGATAACTCTGAAAAGACAGATTGCCCATCTTTTCTTTTATCTCGGGGGAAATACGATCGGGAGGGGCTAATTCAAAACCCTCTGGTAAAATAAGAACAGCCCCTACATTCAAACCCCCCTTTTTACCATTAGCAAGAACTTGTTTCAGTTGCATATCATAGGGAATTCGAACAACTGCTTCAAATACAGTATCGGGAAGTACCGCTTGCGGAACCTCAATATCCACTGGTTTATTAGCTAAATGGCAATTGGCGCATACAATACGTCCAGTGGCTTCTCGTGGATTTTCATAACCCTGCTGTGCAAAAATGGGATATGCATTTGAAATGGATGTACGAGTTATGATATATATCATGAGCGATATGGAAATAGATCGAGTAATCTGTTCCTTTATCCAAGAAAAAGTATTTCTAGTTTGCATGGTCCAACCATTGATCCCGAAAATTTCTACAATAAATTGGGGTAGGTCACTAATGGAGTTTCCTATCCACGATTCTGTTATTTACTGGAATAATAATAATTTGACTGGATTAATATATAGGAATATAGGATGAATCTCCGGGATGGGTAGAAATATAAAGTTTTTTTCAATGCTTTGCTTATGTACAACTGCAAAGTAATAAGAAACATTATAATTAGATTAGGTAGATAATTTTTCAGTCATTCATTGAATGATAAATCACTACAAGTGACGGAGATACGCGATTTAAATAACGGAAAATCCAATATTTTAAAATTGTATCTAGAATGACTGGAAAAGTGGAAACAAGGCCAGATATAATTTGATCATTATGAACAAATCCAAAATCCTTGTAGACAAAGCCAATCAGCAGTTCCCAACCATGGGGCGAATGAAATCCGATACATAAATCAGTTAATAAAAGAAGAGAAAAAGCTTTGATTGTGTCACTTAAGTTATATAGGAATTCCTGAGCCCAAGAGTTAAGAATAACAAGTTCTTTATTACCCAAAATAGAATAACCACTTAGAATAATGAAACAGATTATATTTGTCGAGAAGTGCAAAATCGTATGAATACGACCCTCATTGTGTATCTTGATTAATTGGATTGTTTCTTTGTGAATTCCTATACGAAGGTTTTGTAGATGTGTCTCCGAGTATTCCTTGATCATTTCCTCTAAGAGGAGGAGTTCCTTTAATTCTTTGAATTTTTCTAGAATACTATTTTCTTCAATATCATTCAAAAAAGTTTCGGATTGCTTAGTATTCCACCAATTTGTAATCCATGATTCCAGACTTTTTTGAAATGAGAGCGAAATCCACCAAGGCAAAAATACTATAGATGCAAGATAGAAAAGAGGAGTTAATGCTTTCTTTTTTGCCATTTTTTCATCTGTGAATTGTTAATGAATCTTATTCGTCGACTTTATGTAATCTAATATTTCTCTCACGCATCAGTTCTATTACAAGTTATCGAATCTATGAATCTATTCACTCTTTTTTATTATTTTTTTTTTAATTGTTCCATATATGTCTGCTTTGACTCGAATGGATGTTCTGAAGAAATTTCAATTAAGTTATGTTATAGAAAAAGAGGATTCTTGCGTTTTTGCCCTCCTGCTGAGAAAGCATGCATTTGTCGGCTCATTTCTTAAAATACTTCAATTGGTACACGCAAGAAATAGGCCAATTCAGCAGCTTTTTGTTCCATTTCCCGTGGAGTAAAATTCTCATCAGTACGAGTCAATGGAATGGCTCCCTGGCCTTTGATATCCATATAAAGGACACGACGAGCATAAATACCCTCTTTAACTTCTACTCTGACGGACTGAATATCTTTTATAAGAAATCGGAGGAAGACCCGACGATTTTTTCCAGGAAATCCCCAACGAAAAATACACACTATTCCGTCTTTTCTATCAAATCGATCATAACCACTACCTACATTCCACGAAATTGTGCACCACAAATAAGAGCTAATAAAAAGACCCGCGATCCCATAGAAAGACATCACAATTCCTTGTGGAAAAAAAACGATTTCCTGAGACGGAAATAAAGATATCAAATTTCTACCAAGATAACTCGAGGTTCCAACCAACAAGAATCCTAATGAACCTAAAAAAAGGATAACAGCCCAGCAGAAATTACTTGTTTTTCGAGCCCCTGTTATAGGTTCTATCCATATATGTTCTGATCGACAACTCATACTTGATCCAGTTGCTTTTTTTTGGAATTGAGAGAATACCCCAAATGAATTTTACTTTAGTCCTTTTGTTTCCGAAGTAACTCGCATCAACTAGCACTAGTTTGATGTGAACCTTTAGGAGTAATTCATTAAATTGGTTAGATCTAAACTAATAACATACCCTTCGTATGATCTCACTAAAGATAGCCACATGCATATAGATAGACCAACTTTACAATTCAGCCGTCCGCCAATTCGGGTCTATTTGAAAATAGCTAGAATATAGCATTTTGGGAGATTTTCGTCGGAAGACGCTTATACCATATTTTGCTAAAAGGATATCTGTGTTATGATACAAGCGTCAGTTTAAAAATGAGATTTTGTGCCCTCGGCTCTAAACAATCTTGTTTTTTTGAACATGAAGAAATAAAGAAGCCATTGCGATTGCCGGAAATACTAGGCCTACTAAAGGGACCAAAACAGAGGGAAAGTTAAGAGTTGTCATAGAATGGGTACCTCGCTTTACTATTTGTACCTGTTATTATTATTTAGATTTTATATTTATAGAATATAAAGATATTATATATAAAGATATCTTATATCTTATTATAAGTATAATTTGATAATTCTAAATTGGAATTATTATTACTTAATATCTCTCTAATCTATTCTAATTCTAAATGAGTATATAATGTAGTTTTTCATCCCTCTACATGAAAGATTTGAAAGGATATGGATGAGATATTATTTGATTCATTTTTTTCTCTTGTCTTCAAATTTAATTTACTAAGCAAAAAGTTTCTTAAAAATGAATTAGATTCTATTTATTTAGTTTTATATATTAAAGGGTTTGTTAGAATCCCATCCAGCAGGGATTCTTAGTCAAAATAGGATTATCGTAAGGTATAGAAAGATAAAATTCTATTATTCCGATAAACTAATTACTTGTTTGCTCAAAATAATTCAACTTCATGTTCTAATTTTGATTCAAAGGAAAGAAAGTGTGGAGTTGAAATAACTCACTCAGAACGCTTTTTAAAGGATTACGTGGTACGATTAGATCGAATAAGCCCTTCTGGAATAAATACTCAGCCGCTTGTGAACCTTCGGGTACTGTTTTATTTAATGTTTGTTCAATTACTCTTTTACCCGCAAAGGCAATGTAGGCATGGGGTTCGGCAATAATGATATCCCCCAACATACCAAAACTAGCTGTCACCCCGCCGGTAGTAGGAGATGTAAGGATTGGTACATAGAATAACTTTTTATTTGATTGATAATCATATAAAGCAGCAGATATTTTAGCCATTTGCATCAAGCTCAAACTTCCTTCTTGCATGCGTGCCCCTCCGGAAGCACACACTATAATAAGAGGTAGAAATTCTTTAGTGGCGTATTCAATCAAACGGGTAATTTTCTCCCCAACTACGGATCCCATACTACCCCCCATAAACTGAAAATCCATAACCCCAATTGCTACGTTAATACCGTTTAATTGCCCTATACCTGTTTGAATAGCCTCGGTTAATCCTGTCTTTCTTTGATAAGAATCGATACGATTTTTATAAGGCTCCTCCTCCGAATGAAATTGAATGGGATCCAGAGAGACCATGTCTTCATCCATAGGCTCCCAAGTACCCGAATCAATCAAAAGTTCGATTCTATCAGAACTACTCATTTTCAAATGATATCCACATTGTTCACAAAGATTCATTTTTGATTTAAAAA